ACTATAACCCGTTGGCGGTGCGCCCGAATAATCAAAAGAAAAACTTCTGTATAAACAGAAATTCTGTTTATACACTTTATTTTTTAATTCTGCCAATTGACTAGAATCATAAATGGAATCGGATTCTATCTAATACAACGAAAAATTTTCAAATTCAACAATGAACTAGAGAAAGAGAAATAGAATGGAATGGAAAATATCAAAAATCAATAAAATTAAGGCGGCTAGAAAAACTTATTAGATACCATGGATTCGGATATCTAATAAGTTATACCTACTATTGGATTTGAACCAATGACTCCTGCCGTATGAAAGCAATACTCTAACCACTGAGTTAAGTAGGTCAGTTAGAATCAAAAAGAGAAAGAAATGGAACCCATCACATCGATGGATTATAAATGTAATATTATTTATAAGCAATACCGATCAAAGAGATAAAAGTTGGATCATGTAATATTCATCTTGACAAGAAATTATTGACATGATAAAATATATATCACAAGCAAAAGGGCTATAGCTCAGTTAGGTAGAGCACCTCGTTTACACGCGCGCCGATGTTTTTTCAGAGGAGTACATTATGGAATCAAACAACTTATTGAGAAGTTGATGTCTTACTCCATGACTTTTAGGGAACAAGAGAACAATAGCCTGACAAAAGATTCGGTCCAATTTAGGTGCCCCTTTTCTATTTATATTTTTAGATTTTAGGCAACCAATAGAACCCATTATTGATTTAAGATATTGATAAGGGGAATACTAACTCTATTCAATGCTAGGCATAATGAGTATAAAGACCTCAAAAAATTCTTTTTTCGTCCTATCTTATGAACTTTAAGGTGTATGAAGTTTCATATTGGATTTTTTAAATAAAAGGGGGGCGATGGAGACTTCATTTAACTTAGGTTGATCTAAGCCAAAAGCAAACCTACGTCAGGATAACCTTCTTTGAAACACTTCGGTAGTGCTCTCAGATCGGAATCCAAATAAGAAATCAGAGCACATGGAGCCATCTTCTTATCTTCTTGTCAAGAGAATTATGGTAGACTAACTGATTATTTATATCAGTTAATGGAAGAGCCCAATGCAAAAAAATGCATGTTGGGTCTTTGAAACAGTTCGAATCATTTTGAGAATAATCAGTTTGATCTGTTTTACCGAGAAAGTCTACGGTTCGAGTCCGTATAGCCCTAAAAAAAATGAAATAAAATTCAAATACAAAGATACAAAGACAAAAATTGTATAGTTTTTATTTCTTCATTATTGTATTGTTTGTAACTAGCCGCTTGCAATTGCTTGGTTTATCGAAAAACGAAAAAAAAAGCATTCTCATAAGCTTGCTCGCAGGAATCATTCAGGATAGAGTATAAAGCCGAAATCAAAAAAAGTGCACTTCAATAGAACCAATAGCTATTTTTTTTTATCTTGTCTTGGCTAAACAAACCCAATTTTCTTTCCTAAGTCAATTACATTAGGAATTTTCCCTTTTCCTATCCGCAATCAAAAAGAGTTAGTGATACTTTTTTTCTTTGTCTTTGGGATACCCACCTAAGCCTAATGAATTTTTGGAGTCAAAATCATGACACGAACTCATTTAAAAACAAATTCCAACCTAACTCAACAAAAATAAAATCTACTCGTAAGTTACACGGATTTAAAAACGACTTACTCTATTTATAGACAAGCTGGAGTTTGAAAAATTAGGATCTTTATTAACTTTCATTATTAACATTTAACATTGTAAAATGGGCTCTTCTTTATATTGCTATACTAGGTAAGGTATAGCAATAAAAGAAAGGAGTCTTTTATTGCCCTAACATTGAATTGCTAAATTGAATAATTAATAAATTGAATTAATATTATTGAATTAATAATTGAATTAATTTTAATTAATATATTTATATAAAATTTCTAAATGAATATAGAAGTAGAATATAGAGAATAGAAATAGAATATATAGAATAGAAGTCGAATTTAGTTAATATAAGATCCTATTCCCTTAATGTTTAATATTATTATTATTTATTATTCTATTTTATTTTTATATTATATAGGTGGAGGTACTATATTACATATAGAATATAGTATTTTCTATTTTTATATAGATTTTATATGGATTGGTATTTTATTTAATTAGTATTTTATTCAAAATTCTATTTTGAATTCTTTTTTTTTTATAGATTTTTATAGAGAATCCGAAGTGAGATGAAAAATCGAGAAAAGAGTCTTATTTGTATAATCGAGAAAAGAGTCTTATTTGTATAAAGTATAAGAGCAAGATCAATATATATTTATAATTGATATCGAAATAAAAATAAAATTTAAGTAAATGGAACAATTCAAGTCGATGAATCTTGAAATGATACATGTACCACAGCAAACAAAACTAAGCAGTTCAATCAAAATAAATTGTTATTTTGACTAAACAGTTATGAATGAGTTGAAAATGAATTTCAATTCGACTCGAATAATCTAGTATATTTTCTACATTCATAGGAGTGCA